CTCAGATAGAATCGAACTTTCGGTTGATCCAGGTACTTGGGATCCGATGGATGACGACATGGTCTCTATAGATCCCATTGAATTTCATTCAGAAGAGGAACCTTATAAAAATCGTATTGATTCTTATCAAACAAAGACAGGATTAACAGAGGCTGTTCAAACAGGTACAGGGCAACTAAACGGGATTCCCATCGCAATTGGGGTTATGGATTTTCAGTTTATGGGGGGTAGTATGGGATCCGTAGTAGGCGAGAAAATCACCCGTTTGATCGAGTATGCTGCCAATAAATTTTTACCTCTTCTTCTAGTGTGTGCTTCCGGGGGAGCACGCATGCAAGAAGGAAGTTTGAGCTTGATGCAAATGGCTAAAATATCTTCTGCTTTATATGATTATCAATTAAATAAAAAGTTATTCTATGTATCAATTCTTACATCTCCTACTACTGGTGGAGTGACAGCTAGTTTTGGTATGTTGGGGGATATCATTATTGCTGAACCTAATGCCTATATTGCATTTGCGGGTAAAAGAGTAATTGAACAAACATTGAATAAGACAGTACCTGAAGGTTCACAAGAGGCTGAATATTTATTCCATAAGGGCTTATTCGATCCAATCGTACCACGTAATCCTCTAAAAGGTGTTCTGAGCGAGTTATTTCAGTTCCACGCCTTTTTTCCTTTGAATCAAAATTAACTACAGTAGAGTTCTTAAGTGAAATTTTTTTTGTGGCGAACGATTAACAATTAGTTAGTTAGTTTATCCGAATCAAAAAAAATCCGAAGAGTGGATTTTTCTTTGGTGACATAAGATTTCATTGTACAAAGAAGCATGCGGATCATTCTTTTTTTTTTTTACCGATATACCGGATTAGTAATCAGTAAACCTCTCTCAACAAAACAACATAAAAAAAGCATTCTTCCTTAGAATTCATTAGGGGGCAGGGCAAATAAAACGAATTTCTTGTTCCCCTCTTGCGTATGTATATATCATTCAAATGGAGAAAATATAAAATCTTGCATCTTTTTATATCTCCTAACAAGGACCATTTTACTAGGAATCCCTGCTGTTGGATCGGATTCTAACGAATCCTTCGGGAATTTGTAAGAAATTCTTTAGCTAAGAACAACAGAAGAAGAAAAATAATAATAACGAAAATAGGTTATCATACATATATTTCATGCAGAAAGATGAATAGGTCCGTTTATTTAGTTCTACATTCCTTGCGCTTAGTATATATACTCATTTAGTATACTTAGTATACTTATATACAATTCTATAAGTATACTTAATATCCATTTATATACGAATTAGAATATGATAATAATTAGAATATTAATTCAAATTATTATAGGATATCTTTATACCAATAACAGGTACAAATATTAAATCGAGGTACCCTTTCTATGACAATTCTCAACAGCTTTCCCTCAATTTTTGTGCCTTTAGTGGGCCTAGTATTTCCGGCAATGGCAATGGCTTCTTTATTTCTTTATCTTGAAAAAAATAAGATTTTTTAAATCCGATCGGATCAAGGTCAACTCTCATCTAGTTTTTTTTTTTTCAAGACTTAGCGATGATGGATATCCATTTAGTAGAATAGTGTATAATACTAAGAGGTGGCTTTCTCCGAGCATAAACGAAAGAGCTCTTATGCATGTGTAAATATGATATATAGGTAAATTAATTCTATCTATTTTCAACAATAGGCTGTGATCCGAACTCATGTCTGCAATGAAAGTCAATGTATCTATATGTATGTACCGATCTATAGGGAATCATATGAAAGGGATGCTCTGATTTTATTAGATCTAACCATAACCAATTCGATGACTTACTGCTAAGAGTTCACATCAAAATAGTACTAGTTGATGAGAGTTACTTCGGAAACACAAAGGAAACACAAAAAGTAAACTCAATTCGATTTTCTTTTGGTTATTTCCCCCAATTCCAATAAAATGCAACTGGAGCTAGTATGTATGAGTTGGCGATCAGAATATCTATGGATAGAATTTATAGCAGGCTCTCGCAAAACAAGCAATTTCTGCTGGGCTCTTATCCTTTTTTTAGGTTCATTAGGATTCTTAGTGGTTGGAATTTCGAGTTATTTTGATAGGAATTTGCTATCTTTATTTCCGTCTCAGCAAATCAATTTTTTTCCACAAGGGATCGTGATGTCTTTCTACGGGATCGCGGGTCTCTTTATTAGTTCCTATTTGTGGTGCACAATTACATGGAATGTAGGTAGCGGTTATGATCGATTTGATACAAAAGAGGGAATAGTGTGTATTTTTCGTTGGGGATTTCCTGGAAAAAATCGCCGCATCTTTCTACGATTCCTTATGAAAGATATTCAGTCCATCAGAATAGAAGTTAAAGAGGGTATTTATGCTCGTCGTGTCCTTTATATAGAAAGCAGAGGCTTGGGGGCCATTCCCTTGAATCGTACTGATGAGAATTTGACTCCACGAGAAATTGAGCAAAAGGCTGCGGAATTGGCCTATTTCTTGCGTGTACCAATTGAAGGGTTTTGAAAAATGAACTGAAGAATAAACGCTTTCTCAGCAGGCGGAAACCCTCAAGAATCCTTTTTTTTTTTTTTTCGAAATATTCGAGAGTTTCATTTTTAATAGAAAAAAAGAAAAAAAAAAAAGTTCTTTCATTTCGAAATGCGAATAATATTAATATTCATTATTTGAATTTGAATCTTTCGGGCATTCATCGAAAGGGGGAATCGCTTCAAATATTTGATCAATTGGGATATCTGGAAACAATATTGTTTTTTATTATTTCTTGATTCAAATTCGAATTCGAATGAAGAATTCGAAGTGGATTCTTCTTCGATTTCTGTAGTTTTTCTACACTAGGTTCAAGGACTAACCGCCGACTCACAACTAAAAAAAAGAGACTCGATTTATAGGCGCAATACCTTGTAATAGAACTCATGCTTGATAGAAATATTAGATCGCATAGAATCAACGAATGAGGTGGGTTCATTAACAATTCACAGATGAAAAAATGAAAAAAAAGAATGCATCCATTCCCCTTAGATATCTTTCATCTATAGTATTTGTAGTATTTTTGCCCTGGTGGATCCCTCTCTCATTTAATAAAAGTTTGGAATCCTGGGTTACTAATTGGTGGAATACTAGTCAACCCGAAACCTTTTTGAATGATATTCGGGAAAAGGCTATTCTAGAAAAATTCATAGAATTAGAGGAATTATTCCTCTTGGACGAAATGGAAATGATAAAGGAATTTCCGGAAAGACATCTAGAAAAGCTTCGCATAGGGCTCCAGAAAGAAACAATCCAATTAATCAAGATGCACGATGAGGATCATATCCATACGATTTTTCACTTCTCGACAAATACAATCTGCTTTGTTATTCTAAGTGGTTATTCGATTCTGTGTAATGAAGAACTTTTTATTCTTAACTCTTGGGTTCAAGAATTCCTATATAATTTAAGCGACACAATAAAAGCCTTTTCGATTCTTTTCGTAACTGATTTATGTATCGGATTCCATTCGCCCCGCGGTTGGGAACTACTGATTGGCTATGCCTACAACGATTTTGGATTTGCTCATAATGATATTATTCTATCTGTTCTTGTTTCCACTTTTCCAGTCATTCTAGATACGTTTTTTAAATATTGGCTTTTTTCTTATTTAAATCGTGTATCTCCGTCACTTGTAGTGATTTATCATTCAATGACTGAGTGAAAAGCGATTCAATGATCCAATTCGAATATTTCTGATTTTGTACATAAGCAAAGCATTCAAAGCCGTACTTACCTTACTTTTTCTACCCATCCAGAAGATCCCTCCCAAATTCCAGGAATCCTATATTCCAGTAAAATTATTTCAGTAAATAGCAGAATCGCGGATAGGGAACTATATTAGTGACCTACCTAATTTTATTGTAGAAATTTTCGGGATCAACGATTGGACCATGCAAATTAGAAATACCTTTTCTTCGTTAAAGGGCGAGATTACTCGATTCATTTCCGTATCCCTCATGATATATATAATAACTCGGGCATCAATTTCAAATGCATATCCCGTTTTTGCGCAGCAGGGTTTTGAAAATCCACGAGAGGCAACTGGTCGGATTGTATGCGCCAATTGTCATTTAGCTAATAAGCCCGTGGATATTGAGGTTCCACAGGCGGTACTCCCTGATACTGTATTTGAAGCAGTTGTTAGAATTCCGTATGATATGCAACTGAAACAAGTTCTTGCTAATGGTAAAAGGGGGTCTTTGAATGTGGGGGCCGTTCTTATTTTACCAGAGGGGTTTGAATTAGCCCCCTCCGACCGTATTTCGCCCGAGATGAAAGAAAAGATAGGCAAGCTGTCTTTTCAGACCTACCGACCTACTAAAAAAAATATTCTTGTGATAGGGCCAGTTCCTGGTCAGAAATATAGTGAAATCACTTTTCCTATTCTTTCCCCGAACCCTGCGACTAATAAGGATGCTCACTTCTTAAAATATCCAATATATGTAGGTGGGAACAGGGGGAGGGGTCAGATTTATCCCGACGGGAACAAAAGTAACAATACGGTTTATAATGCTACAGCTGCGGGTATAGTAAGCAAACTCTTACGAAAAGAAAAAGGGGGATACGAAATAACCATAACGGATGCATCGAATGGGCGTGAAGTGGTTGATATTATCCCTCCAGGCCCAGAACTTCGTGTTTCAGAGGGACAATCTATCAAACTTGATCAACCATTAACAAGTAATCCTAATGTAGGTGGGTTTGGTCAGGCAGATGCAGAAATAGTACTTCAAGATCCATTACGTGTCCAAGGCCTTTTGTTCTTTTTGGCATCTGTTGTTTTGGCACAAATCTTTTTGGTTCTTAAAAAGAAACAGTTTGAGAAGGTCCAATTGTCCGAAATGAATTTCTAGATCCGCGGATTTATCAACATCAAGTTTGTAAAAAGAACCAAATTCTTCTTGGAAATTCTGTTATGTAGGAGCAAAAAACTTACGAAA